CGTACGAAAGTTAATAGTATACCACTTCTACGAATAGCTCGTAATGCTGCGTCTCTTCCGAGACCGGGACCTTTTATCATGACTTCTGCTCGTTGCATACCTTGATCTACTACTGTACGAATAGCATTTGCTGCGGCAGTTTGAGCGGCAAAGGGTGTCCCTCTTCTCGTACCCTTGAATCCACAAGTACCGGCCGAGGACCAGGAAACCACCCGCCCCCGCACATCTGTAACTGTGACTATGGTATTATTGAAACTTGCTTGAACATGAATAACTCCCTTTGGTATTCTACGTGCACTCTTACGTGAACCAATACGTACATTCCTACGTGAACCAGTTCTCGGTATAGCTTTTGCCATATTGTATCATCTCATAAATATGAGTCAGAAATATATGGATATATCCATTTTATGTCAAAACAGATTTCTTATTTGTACATTGAGCCCTTTAGTGGGTCTGATTATCCTTGTCTTTGTTTATGTCTCGGGTTGGAACAAATTACTATAATGCGCCCCCGCCTACGGATTAGTCGACATTTTTCACAAATTTTTCGAACGGAAGCTCTTATTTTCATATTTGTCATTCCTTATCTTAATTCTTTTTTGGTAGAAAATAAGTTTCTTGAAATTTTGCATCTCGAATCGTATCGAATAAAAATGACCTAATCTTTCGAATCCTTGTTTCGGAGTCGATAAATTATACGTCCTCTGGTTGAATCATAACGACTTACTTCAATTTTGACTTTATCTCCTGGCAGTATCCGTATAAAACTACGTCGGATCTTTCCTGAAACGTAACCTAGAATCAGATCTTCATTATCTAACCGAACTCGGAACATGCCATTGGGAAGCGATTCAGTAATTAAACCTTCATGAATCCATTTTTGTTCTTTCATTTCAGGTAAAGCCCCCCTGAAGTATCAATTAATGGAGGAAAGACGATATTAGACAACTCACCCCCTTTCTTTTTTTTTTTACAAATAGGAAGAGGTTTCGGATCCCATTTGGATATTAAATGGATTACCATATATAACACAAAATTTCTCCACCGATTCGTTCTAGTCGAGCCTCCCGGTCTGTCATTATACCCCGAGAAGTAGAAAGAATTACAATTCCCATCCCACCTAAAATTCTAGGAATTCGTTGAGAGTTAGAATAGATTCGTAAACCGGGTCTACTGATCCGTTTTAAATTTAAAAAATTTCTATAGGGTCTTTTCCCATTCCTTCTATGTCGAAGGGTTAAAACCAAAAAATATTTGTTTTTTTCTCGATGTTTTCTGACGTTTTCGATAAAACCCTCTCGGAAAAGTATTTTAACAATATTTTCGGTAATATTAGTAGATGCTATGCGAACAACTCTTTTTCTATCCATATCAGCATTTCGTATAGAGGTTATTATCTCAGCAATAGTGTCTCTACCCATGATGAACTAAAATTATTGGTGTCTCAAAATTGGATATAATCAACATGTTTTTCTTTTTTTTTTTATTGATTTATGAATAGGAATTTTGCAAGGTATATGCGTGAGACACAATCTACGAATTAATCTAGTTCTTAATCTATTTCTTTCAAATACCCCAAAGATATCACGATCTCATTTTATTTTATAATACCTCGGGAGCTAATGAAACTATTTTAGTAAAATTCAATTGTCTCAATTCACGGGGGATTGCCCCAAAAATTCGAGTTCCTTTTGGATTTCCTTCTTGATCAATCACAACTGCAGCATTGTCATCATACCGTATTATCATACCGCTGTCACGTTTTAGTTCTTTACAGGTACGAACAATTACAGCTCTCACTACTTCTGATTTTTCTAGGGGCATATTTGGTACTGCTTCTTTAATCACAGCAACAATAACGTCACCAATATGAGCATATCGACGATTACTAGCTCCTATGATTCGAATACACATCAATTCTCGAGCCCCGCTGTTATCCGCTACATTTAAATGGGTCTGAGGTTGAATCATATCAAATTTTTTTTTATTCTTCCAATGCAAAGGATGAAGAAAATAAAAGAAATATTGTTTGTCCAAAAAAAGAAACCTGCGTTTTTGTTTCATCCCTAAGATTCATCTCTGTCGGTTCTACATTTTTATCCCGAAATAATAAATTGAGTTCGTATAGGCATTTTAGATGCTGCTATTAAAATAGCCCTTCTAGCTATATTTTCGGTTACTCCACCCATTTCATATAGTATTCGCCCCGGTTTAACAACAGCTACCCAATATTCAGGGGATCCTTTCCCCGAACCCATACGTGTTTCAGCGGGTCTTACTGTAACTGGTTTGTCTGGAAATATACGGACCCATATTTTTCCACCACGGCGTGCATTTCGTGTCATTGCTCGTCGACCTGCTTCGATTTGTCTAGATGTGATCCAAGCAGGTTCAAGTGCCTGAAGAGCATATTTACCGAAACAAATATGATTACCTCGATAAGATATTCCCTTCATTCTTCCTCTATGTTGTTTACGGAATCTAGTTCTTTTGGGGTTATAGTTGATGGTTGTTTCAGAATTCCATCTCTACTACAGAACTGGACGTGAGAGTTTCTTCTCATCCAGCTCCTCGCGACTAAAAGGATTCAAAATTGAATTTCAATTAATTTGAATAGATATTTGAATAGATAAGATATTAGTAGATATTAGAACATTTTTCTAAAAAAAAAATGTTTCTAATGTGCTAATAAATCTTGATTTTCTTTTGTCCTTTATCCAAAAAAAAGAAAGTTTTCGCGGGCGAATATTTACTCTTGCAATCTCTATTTCAGTCATTGATTTCCGGTTCATTTCGCCATCCCGATTAGTGAATCAGTAAGATTCATTTGTTCAATAAAATCTTTTGCATTCACAGGTTACATCGTTCCCACCGCTTCGTATTTAATGGTTAGGTCAGAATTCTACAACGGAGCTCATAATCTAATTTATTCTTGAGTCAACCTTCTTAGTCTTTATTGGCTCGAAGCTCTTGATTTTTTTCTTCTATAACTATAAGAAGGATTCATTTAATGTTTCATTATGGATGAATCAATTAGTATTGATGCTTTATTACACTGTCTTTTATGAGATGACTCATAGACCTTACATATTGGAATTCTATATCATTGATATTCTTTTTCTTTCTTTCTCTCATCCTTCCATTTATCCACACCTTTCTTCTGTATTTTGCTTTCAATTTAGAATTCAAGTTTATTCAAAAAAAATTCAGTTGCTACAAAGATATGATTGATTTCTCATATCTTGACTGGTTCTTTAGATCCAGATAATACGAAGTGATGAGTTGGTTTTCATACTACCGGGCTGGTCTTTTTTTAATCCTAACCCTAAAAAAAACCAACGAGTCACACACTAAGCATAGCAATTATATGAAAAGTTCAATCGAATTTTTATTCAACCCTATAGAATTAAGAATTCGAATTGCTTGCGTTGATTGGCCAGAAAAAGAATTAAAGTTTTCTTATTCTTCTTCCTTGTCTATAAAAATCCAAATTTTGATGCCTAATACCCCATAGATAGTCCGAACTGTATAGCAACAATAATCAATTTTAGCTCGAATAGTTTGTAGGGGAACTCTACCCTCTCTGATCCATTCGACACGTGCAATTTCTTTTCCGTCGATACGACCTGCAATTTGTACTTGAATTCCTTTTGTATCTGCTTGTTCAGTTAATTCAATAGCCTTTTTCATTGCTTTTCGAAATGAAACTCGATTCTTTAATTGTCCGGCTATAAATTCCGCAAGAATATTAGGGTTTCCATAAGGTTTTGCAATTCTTGTGATAGCAATGTTAAGTTTTCGGTTCACATAATGAAATTCTTTTTGTAGATTCATCTGTAATTCTTCGATTCCTTGCGGTTTACTTTCGATTAATAACTTTGGGAATCCCATAAAGATTATGACCTGGATCAAATCGATTCTTTTTTGAATCTCTATACGTGCAATTCCCTCGGCGCCAGAGGATATTCTCATATTTTTTTGTACATAATTTTTTATAAAATCTCTTATTTTTTGATCTTCTTGTAGACCCTCAGAATAATTTTTTGGTTGTGCAAACCAAAGAGAATGATGACTTTGGGTTGTACCAAGTCTGAAACCAAGTGGATTTATTTTTTGTCCCATACTACCCCACTACTATACATATTGTGATATACCATAGTTGTCTTTTTCCATCTAGGTTTTTTTAACGAATATAGTGATACAAATTCATATTCATCTAAAGATATATCTTTCACTACAATAGTTATATGGCAGGTAGTTCTTTTTATCGCATAGCTACGTCCTCGAGCTCGAGGTTTGAATTTCTTCGCGGTAGTACCTTCGTTAACCTCAGCTTTACTAATTATTAAATTGGCTTCGTCGGAACCCAGAATGGAACCAGCATTTGTTGCTGCAGAATAAACCAATTTAAAAATTGGATAACATGCTCTATAGGGCATGAGTTCTAGTATCATAAGTGTTTCCTCATAGGAACGTCCGCGAATTTGATCAATTACTCTTCTTGCTTTGTCTGCAGATATACATATATGTCGACCTAACGCGTATACTTCCGTTTTTTTCTTCCGTATGCTACCTAGCGGACGCAGAGGAGGGTAGTCTTCCGTTTTTTTCCTGTTTAGTATCCTATTTAAAAAATTTGACATAAGGTTTCTCTCCTACTAATGAATCATAAGTATCTATCCAGATTTTTTTAAGATGAGATTAACGACGAGATTTATTATCACTTTTTGCATGTCCTCGGAAATTTAAAGTAGGTCCAAATTCTCCCAATTTGTGACCTACCATACGATCTGTTATATAAATAGGCAAATGCTCCTTACCATTATGAATAGCAATCGTATGGCCGATCATTGTGGGTATAATGGTAGATGCACGGGACCAAGTTACTATTATTTCTTTTTCTGCTTTTTTATTAAGCTTATCAATTTTTTTTAATAGATGATTGGCTACAAAAGGATTTTTTTTTAGTGAACGTATCACAGCTTACTCCTATTCCT